CAAGCCTTTTAATTCTATTCTTTATTCTTACATTAAAGAATGAATCAAATCTCCCCAAGTAGGATTCGAACCTACGACCAGTCGGTTAACAGCCGACCGCTCTACCACTGAGCTACTGAGGAACAAGGGGAGATTCGACCTCCTAGAGTTCAACTCCCGCTCTCAACCCATGAACAATATGAGTCCGAAGCTTCTTTCGTAACTCCCAGAATTTCTTCGTAGTGGCTCCGTTCCATGCCTCATTTCATAGGGAAGTCCAAAGTGGTTCTATTTCATTCTATTTCACTTCCTAGCACTTCCTATCATTTAATATCCATCCCTTTGGTCTTATTGACATAAGAGATGCCATTTATAGTCTATCTCTTTCTATATATGGAAAGTCAAGAAATTCTCATCGAAACATCGAGAAATTGTGCATATAGAAAACTCTAAAGAAAGAAAAAAGGAGACCCATGCCATGATTTTCAAATCTTTTCTACTTAGTAGTCTAAGTTTCTCGATGAGGATAATTAATTCGGTCGTTGTGGTCGGACTCTATTATGGATTTCTGACCACATTCTACATAGATCCCTCTTAGATCTTCTTTCTCCAATCTTGGGTTAGGGAAGAAGGAGATATTCGCGACTACTGGTGGTTTCATTATGGGGCAGCTCATGATCTTCATATCGATCTATTATCCACCTCCGCATCTATTCTTTCTTAGCTAAACGGGTGGAAGATCCATCCAATTTGGTTATATCATGAACTCGAAAAACGGATCTGAATGTGACTGAAATGCACGATCTTCACAGGTATCACTTTTCACGATACCTAAACCTAAAAGGTGGAATAGCGATTTTCGAACCATTTCCTATAAGAGAATGGTTTCCATTACTTTGAGAAATGGATTCTATATCAAACTATAGCTATTGCATTAAAGAAGAAAAGAAACTAATAGAAGTCGAAGATGCGGAATGGTAGTGAATAGAGAAAAAGATTCTTCTGATTTTCTTGTTCCTGAAAATATTCTATCTATCTCCTAGACGCTGTAGAGAATTGAGAATTTTCATGTCTTTCAATTCTCGTACTCGTAATTGGAAAGTTACGGAAGGAGATCCATCATTTTGCAATGAAAACACCATAAAAAACTCTGGACAATTTCGAAATCAGACCAAGCGTCTTAATACATATGCAAAAAAATGCATTATTGGCCCACCATTGATTACAAGATTTAGCTTTTATGAATCGCTATTGCTTTGATACGAATAATGGCAGTCGTTTCAGTATGTTAAGGATACAGATGTATCCACAATTCATTTAGAGTTACTTAATAGCCTATTTCTTATACTATATCTCTCTCCCGTGAAATTCTCGAGCCGAAAGATGGATGCATATGCTGTGTTTCATTTTGCTAAATGATATCAATTAAATTGTGTATCAATTCTATAAATTGGATATAGCAATAAATAAATCAGCAAAATTCTTTTATTTTAGATAGAAGAAACATTTCTTCTATCTAAAATAAAAGAATGTACCCTTCTATCCAAATCCAATTTGCATCGATAAAATAAATCCAAATTATAGATTCCAGCAGTAGATGAATAATTGCAAATTTTTGTGTGTACGAGATTCGAATAACTTCAAAATAACTGACATAATTTTTTATTTTTCCTGATCAGAAAAATACATGAAAAAGAAAGGAGGTAGAAAAATTTTTTGATTTATGGTTAAAGAAGAAAAACAAGAAAACAGGGGTTCTGTTGAATTTCAAGTATTCAGTTTCACCAATAAGATACGGAGACTTGCTTCACATTTGGAATTACACAAAAAAGATTTTTCATCGGAAAGAGGTCTACGAAGACTTTTGGGAAAACGTCAACGTTTGTTGGCTTATTTGGCAAAGAAAAATAGAGTACGTTATAAGAAATTAATAAGTCAGTTGGATATTCGGGAGAAGTAATTTAATCGTTCGAATTTTTTTCTTATTTTATTAGTAGTCTTATAGTAGTCTTAGATTTTGCATTTTGATGAGCCTCGTTTTGAGGAATTCATGGAATAATGAATTAAGGAAGAAAAAAGAATAAGAACAAGGAGACATAACATAAAAAAAAGAATAGATAAGACGATATTCGCCCTCCCCCCACATATTTAATTTCTTCTCCTATACAAAAACCAGCAAGACCTACTCCATTGATAATTCCATCAATAACACCTTTATCAAAAAAATGCGCTAGTTCGGCAAATCTTCTTATACCCAGGATAAAGAGCCTATTATAGAAAACATCTATATAACCGCGATTATATGACCAGCTGTATACCTTTTTTTTTACTTGATCCAAAAAGTTCTTTTTGGGATTCCCTTTTACAAGGGAATTTTTAAAATTCAAATTCTGAAAAAAAGAATAAGCGGACCCATAGCATATATATGCTATGAATAGACCAAAAATAGCTAAACTTACAGAAGAAATTGCATTAGTGAGAAATTCATATGAATTTATAGAAGAATTAGAACTTTCCTGGAAAAAGCTTATTGAAGGGGTTAACCACTTTGATAATATGGTTAACTCCGATGTTCCATTATCCATTACTCCATTATCAAAATGGATTCCTATGGATCCAATGAACAAAGTAAAAAGCAGTAATATAAGAAGAGGAAATAGCATAGTATTTCCAGTTTCGCGAGGATAGACAAAAGTATTTTTAGCTCCAAAGGAAGTACTAAAGAATCCTATTCTATTTCTTGTATTACCAGGAATTTTTGGTATATTTTGGGAAAAAAAAGAAACTCCGCTCTTCATTGTTGATAAAACAAAATCTCTATTGACTCCTTTGGGTATGTTTTTTCCCCATAAGGATATTGAATGCAACGAACCTTCTTTAGTACTACTGTAATTTTGAAAATGAACACGCAAATACCCATCAAAAGTAAGTAAATATATTCGAAACATATAAAATGCAGTTAATCCTGCAGTAAAAGAAGCTATTATTCCAAAAAAAGGTGAATACAACCAACTATTACTAAGGATTTCATCTTTGGACCAGAAGCAAGCAAGAGGTGGAATACCACAAAGAGAAAGTGTACCCAATAAAAAAGTCGTTCTTGTAATAGGAACATATTTTTTTAAACCACCCATAAGAACCATATTTTGACTTTTATCTGGTGAATATCCAACAAGAGGTTCCATTGAATGAATAATGGATCCGGATCCCAAGAACAATAAAGCTTTCGAATAAGCATGAGTGATCAAATGGAATAAAGCTGCTTGATAAGAACCTATACCTAGAGCTAACATCATATAACCCAATTGAGACATTGTAGAATAGGCTAAGCTTCTTTTAATATCTCTCTGAGCAAGAGCTAAAGTCGCTCCTAAGAAAAGTGTTATTGTACCTACTAAGGAAATGAAACTCATTATGAAAGGTATGGATATGAAAAGAGGAAGAAGTCGAGCTAGAAGAAAAATCCCCGCAGCAACCATAGTTGCTGCGTGTATAAGAGCCGAAATGGGAGTGGGTCCTTCCATAGCATCGGGTAACCATACGTGAAGAGGGAATTGTGCAGATTTTGCAACTGCACCAAGAAATAATAAAAAAGCACACAAAATAGTAAGTAATGAATTAATCCCATTATTAGGAATCCAGTTATTAGCTATTTTGAACAAATCCCGAAACTCTAAACTACCTGTTATCCAAAAAAAACCTAAAATTCCTAATAACAAACCAAAATCCCCTACACGATTAGTTACAAAAGCTTTTTGACAAGCACTCGCTGCAATTGGTCGTGTAAACCAAAAGCCTATCAATAAATAGGAACACATTCCCACAAGTTCCCAAAAAAAATAAATTTGTATCAAATTGGAACTAGTAACCAATCCCAACATGGAAGTATTAAAAAAACTTATATAAATGAAAAATCTCAAATATCCCTCATCGTGAGACATATAATCGTCACTATAAATAAGAACCAAGATTCCTACAGTAGTAATTAGTATTAACATAATAGAAGTAAGGGGGTCGATCAAGTATCCAAATTCTAAGGAAAAATCATTATTGATGGTCCAAGACCATAAATATTGATAGATAGAACTCCCTTTTATTTGTTGAATAGACAGGTGAACTGAGAATACCAGAGCTATACTTAAGAGTAAAACACTAGGAAAAGCCCATATGCGACGAAGATTTTTTGTTGCTGTCGGAATAAGAAAAAGCCCCAACCCCATTGACATAATAACTGGAAGTGGGAGAAGAGGGATTACCCAGGCATATTGATATGTATGTTCCATAAGAAAAGAAATAGCAATTTTTTGTTGAAATTTATAGTTCTTTTTTTCTATAAAATTGTTTCCGATTCACCAAACCTATTCTTATTTCTTTCTGAAGGAATTAAAAAACAAAATAAGAATAAGAAAAAATACTGGAATTCTGATTTTTTTCAAAATTTGTCTCATTGAAATATTCAAAAATTCAGAATGGGTTTAGTTGCTTAAATTAAAAAAGTTAATCAAAGAATTTCGTTATTTAGTTATTAGATAAAAAAAGATATTTATTAAAATACAAAATAAAATTGAATCAGTTTACTTTCTATTCCTATTCTTTTTTTTATTTCTTTCTGTTAAAATGAAATAGCTCTCTTATTTCGTAACTGATTGATTGAATTTCAACTATACTTTATATTTATGGGAAATTCTCGAATATTCTTTACTTCATATAAAATAGAAATCCTAATGACTAGAATTATCTAAGTTTTAGAAGAATGTCTTGTTTAAGAGACTAATTATTTTTTTATTTTGATATTTTGACAGGAATTCCATTCTTGAATATCTTCTCAACTTAATTAACTATTTGAATTTTACCTTCGTTTTCTCTCCTCATATTATATGAGGGCTTATCGCCCATACCTTAGATTTCTATATGGAGTATATTTGATATATAAATTGATTTAAATAGAAAACCTTTTTATATAATATATCTTTATATATATTGTATATTATTAAAACAAAGTCTAAAATATATATGAAAAATACGCGAAAAACTCTTGTCTTATCCACATTAGACAAAATGAAATAAAAAATAATTTCAAATTTCATTATCTTTCAGTATCTAAGTATAAATACTAAGAAAAAACAGAAAGAAGGATTGATTTGTGGCAATAGATGTCTTTCACATACAACTAGAAAAAATTAATTTCTCTTTTGAATGGCAGTTCCAAAAAAACGTACTTCGATGTCAAAAAAGCGTATTCGTAAAAATATTTGGAAGAAAAAAACTTATTTTTCCATAGTACAATCTTATTCCTTAGCAAAATCAAGATCATTTTGGAGCGGCAACGAGCATCCAAAACCAAAAGGTTTTTCTGGGTAACAAACAAATAATCAGGTTTTGGAATAATCTGAATTGACCGATCTCAAAGAAATTCCAATTATTTAATATGAATGAATAATTTGGATTTATTAATGAATGTACTTTTATGTGTCGAATTCCTGGGTACAATATTCTTAGAACTAATCCCTCTGTTATTCTGTTATATAGAACAAAAGTTTTGGTATATTGTGTCCTCAGTATTCTTTTTTCCTATCAAAGAACTTTTGATAATAGAATCCTCCTAATTTTTTATGAGGATTCCATTATCAAAAGTAGAGTATTCTTGCAATAGGATTTCGAATTTCTACCTATCTTATTCAAAATTCACAAAAAAATCGGTTTAGGACTGGTAAATCATATTAATAAGAGCGTAAAGGCTTTGACTCTAGAAACTTTTCAAAATAAAAAACTCTTTGTATTTAATGATGAAATTCTAATTTTCCTAAATTCTATGGATTCTCCCAATCTCGACGATTCGAGAGAAAATAACTATTATTCTTTTAAGTTAACTATTATTTCAAGTTAGCCGCCATGGTGAAATTGGTAGACACGCTGCTCTTAGGAAGCAGTGCTCAAGCATCTCGGTTCGAGTCCGAGTGGCGGCATTCTCGAAAAAGAATACAATAGATTATAAAATTGATTCAATTCGAAATTTCCAATTTTGTAATGGGACCTTCTCCTTATGCTATTTGCAACTTTAGAACATATACTAACTCATATCTCTTTCTCAACTATTTCAATTGTGATTACGATTCATTTGATAACCTTATTAGTTCGTGAACTTAGGGGATTACGTGATTCGTCAGAAAAAGGAATGATAGCTGCTTTTTTCTCTATAACAGGATTCTTAGTTTCTCGTTGGATTTCTTCGGGACATTTTCCATTAAGTAATTTATATGAGTCATTGATCTTCCTTTCATGGGCTCTGTATATTCTTCATACTATTCCTAAGATCCAGAACGCTAAAAATGATTTAAGCGCAATAACTACGCCGAGTACTATTTTAACGCAAGGCTTTGCTACGTCAGGTCTTTTAACTGAAATGCATCAATCTACAATACTAGTACCTGCTCTCCAATCTCAGTGGTTAATGATGCATGTCAGTATGATGTTACTAAGCTATGCAACTCTTTTGTGCGGATCCTTATTATCCGCCGCTCTTCTAATCATTAGATTTCGAAAGAATTTCGATTTCTTTTCTAAAAAGAAAAAAAAAAAATTACTTAAAACATTTTTATTTAGTGAGATTGAATATTTCTATGCAAAAAGAAGTGTTTTAAAAAACACCTCTTTTCCTTCATTTCCAAATTATTACAAATATCAATTAACTGAGCGTTTGGATTCTTGGAGTTATCGTGTTATTAGTATAGGGTTTACCCTTTTAACCATAGGTATTCTTTGTGGAGCAGTATGGGCTAATGAGGCGTGGGGATCCTATTGGAATTGGGATCCTAAGGAAACTTGGGCATTTATTACCTGGACCATATTTGCAATTTATTTACATAGTAGAACAAATCCAAACTGGAAGGGTACGAATTCTGCATTTGTAGCTTCGATAGGATTTCTTATAATTTGGGTCTGCTATTTTGGTATCAATCTTTTAGGAATAGGTTTACATAGTTATGGTTCATTTACATTACCATCTAAATAATTACATAACATAAAACATTCATAAAATGAAGGTTTTTTCCCATTTTTGTTTGATTTGAGAACCCCTTTGAACGTCTTTTCAAGGGGGTTCCCAAAAATTCAAAATAGATCTAATTAGACTTTTTTACTTTTTTCGGAATTTTTTGGTTTTTCCATTATGAAATATAGAGCGGACTAGTTAAAAAAAGAAAATCCTATTTAGGATAATAATTGGATAAGAGAGCCTCTACCCTGTCAACGGATAGCGAGAGAACAAAATCTGGATAAATACCAATTCCTATTACTGGTAAAAAGATACAGATTAAAATAAAGAGTTCTCGTGGTCCAGAATCCACAAAATTTGCGTTTGGAACATTAAATAACTTGTATCCATAGAACATCTGGCGTAACATAGATAATAAATAAATAGGAGTTAATATCATTCCAATTCCCATTACAAAAGTAATTAGCATTTTTGGCATTAACATAAATTTTGGACTAGTAATTAGTCCAAAAAATACTACTAATTCTGCAACAAAACCGCTCATTCCTGGTAAGGCAAGAGAAGCCATTGAAAAGCTACTAAACATAGTAAACATTTTTGGCATTGGTATAGATATCCCTCCCAGTTCTTCGAGATAAACAAGACGCATTCTATCACAAGCCGTTCCTGCCAAGAAAAATAGTGTAGCACCGATAAATCCATGGGATAATATTTGTAAAATAGCTCCATTTAGTCCAATGTTGGTTATGGAACCAATTCCTATAATTATGAAACCCATGTGAGATACGGAGGAATAGGCTATTCTTTTTTTGAAATTTCGTTGACCAAGAGAAGTTGAAGCTGCATAGATTATTTGCACCGCTCCTATTATTACCAACCAGGGGGAAAATAGATAATGAGCATGAGGTAACAATTCCATATTGATCCGAATCAATCCATATGCTCCCATCTTTAATAGGATTCCCGCTAAAAGCATACATGTACTGTAATGTGCTTCCCCGTGGGTATCTGGTAACCACGTATGTAGCGGTATAATCGGCAATTTGACAGCATAAGCAATAAGGAAGCCAAAATAAAGTAGTATTTCCAATGTTGCAGGGTATGATTGATTAATCAATCGTTCCAAGTCTAATGTTGGTTCGTTGGAACCATATAAGCCCATACCCAGAACTCCGATTAAGAAAAAAATGGAACCGCCTGCAGTATACAAAATAAACTTGGTAGCTGAATATAGACGCCTTTTTCCCCCCCACATGGATAAAAGTAAGTAAACAGGAATTAATTCTAACTCCCACATGATAAAAAAAAGTAAAAGGTCTCGTGAAGAAAATAATCCTATTTGACCGCTATACATTGCTAGCATCAGGAAATAGAATAATCGCGAATTCCGGGTAATTGGCCAAGCCGCTAAAGTAGCTAAAGTAGTGATAAATCCTGTCAATAAAATAGATCCTAATGAAAGTCCATCGATTCCCAATCTCCAGTGGAAATCAAAAACATCTATCCAATTAGAATCCTCCCTTAATTGCATTAAGGGATCCTCTAATTGGAAATGATAACAGAATGCATAAGTCATTAGAAGGAATTCTAATAAACAAATAGATATAGTATACCACCTAACGATTTTGTTTCCTTTATGGGGTAAAAAGAAAATAAATGAACCTGCAAATATCGGCAAAACAACAAGTATTGTTAACCAAGGAAAATAACTCATGATAAAGTAATAAAGACAAGATACGTTTTGACCAGAAAAGCCCATGCTCGATTATTTTGAGCACAGGCTTCTTCGGTAAAGAGGAATCAGACGATTCAAGTGGAGTTTTTTGTAACGTATCAATAAGATAGAGCCATGCTGCGGGTTGTTTCAGGCCCTAAATAAACGCGGACACTTAAAAAATCTGTTGGGCAGGCGGATTCGCATCTCTTACAACCCACACAATCTTCGGTTCTCGGCGCAGAAGCAATTTGCTTGGCTTTACATCCATCCCAAGGTATCATTTCTAATACATCTGTTGGACAAGCTCGTACACATTGAGTGCATCCTATACATGTATCATAAATTTTTACAGAATGTGACATTGGATCTAGAAATTTTCCTTTTCAACATAACAATTTTCGATCTGGTAAAAATGAAATTAGTACTATATAAGTTATATGTATTGTAGACACCAGACGAAGCAATGGTTTATCCAAACTTTAATAAATAATGCAATATATTTCTTAATCTGTTTGTGAGAAAGCGTGAAAAGAGCCAAGAGACTTGAATTTAAGGCTTCAACAGTCATAATTATACGAATTCTACATACTAATTCGAATTAGCCAATAAATTAGCTATTATCTTTGCAATATAAATTATTGCAATTTGAATATTGCAATATCAATGAATTGCAAAAATGCAAAATTCAATAAGTAAAAAAGAATACTCTGAAATAACCTACTTCAAAAATGGGTATTCTCAAATAAAAATAAGAAAAGAAGACTTGAATTTTATTAATCTTAATGTTCCATATTATTATATATGCGCCTTTGTTTAGAGAATTCTATGTCTAATTATTCAAAAAATTCGATTGATTGATACGAGTTGATTTCCTGTTACGATGGATGGAAGAAAGAATGGATAGTCCAATAGCTGCTTCAGCCGCCGCAAGGGCTATAACAAAAATAGCGAAAATGTCTCCTTTTAATTGGCGACTGTCAAATAGAGCAGAAAATGTTACGAGATTTAGATTAATTGAATTCAGTATAAGTTCAAGACATATTAGAGCTCTAACCATGTTTCGGCTTGTAATCAATCCATAGATACCAATCGAAAATAAATAGACACTCAAAAAAAGTACATGCTCAAACATCATTAACTAACTCCTTATCAATCTCGATTCATTTCAATATGAGGACAAGAATTGAACCGATTCAATTAATTAGAATAGAACAATTACGCAACAAAAGAGAAAAGAAAGTATTTGTTGTGTTGACAGTAGATGGATTTTACTAAATCAAAATTGTTTTATTCTTTAGTTATTTTTTTAGATTTGAAATTCTAAGAATTTATTATTGTCTAGCCATAGTAATTGCACCTATTAAAGAAACTAGAAGAATTAGGGAAATGAGTTCAAACGGAAGATAAAAATCGGTTGCTAAATGAATCCCAATTTGTTGAACGTTATTTATGAGACCCTGTTCTACTATTTGGTTTGATCTTGTAGTCCAAAGAATTCCATACCATGACGTATCTGGGATAGTAGTCATTAGTGAAAAAGGAATAGTTATAGAAACGAGTGAAGTAAACCCATCTCCAATAGTCCAATAATTCTTATCTTTAGACCACTCTGAGCCATTTACAAACATTACAGCAAATATGATCAAAACATTTATGGCTCCCACATAAATAAGAAGTTGTGCGACAGCTACAAAGTAGGAATTCAATAAAAAATAGAATAAGGATATACAAACAAGAACTAATCCCAGCGAAAAGGCAGAATAAATTGGGTTGGTAAGTAATACTACTCCTAGACCCCCTAGTAGAAGAACAAATCCCCCAAATAGCACAAGAATCTCATGTATTGGTCCAGGTAAATCCATTATGGATAAGAAGAAATTAATAGTATAAAATTTTTCATGAACTGACTAAAACTAAAAGATTCAAGGAAAGAAAAAGGGATTAGGATATTTATATAAAAATTGTATAGTTAGAAATCACATCACGAAAATCTACTCTTATTTTAAATCATGAATAATTCGTAATAAGCAGTAGTTATTAATTTTTCTTTATAGTTAGTAAAAAACTATTGGATTTTTCTAACAAAAAAATCCTAGTACCTAGTAATCAGTAATCGTTCTTGAATTCCAAGATTTTTCTTCCTCTATTTTACTTTGAGGCGAATTCCTAATTGTTTGAATTGTGTAATCTCCCATTATGGAGACTGGTAACCGACTCAAAGCAATTTGATTGTAATTCAATTCATGACGATCATAAGTAGAAAGTTCATATTCTTCAGTCATTGATAAACAGTTTGTCGGACAATATTCAACACAGTTACCACAAAATATACAAACTCCGAAATCAATACTATAATTAAGCAATTGTTTCTTTTTAATATCCTTTTCAAATCTCCAATCCACAAGGGGTAGATCTATTGGGCATACACGAACACATACTTCACAAGCAATACATTTATCAAATTCAAAGTGTATTCGCCCGCGGAAACGCTCTGATGTAATTGATTTTTCATAAGGGTAGTGAATCGTTACAGGTAAACGATTTGTGTGGGATAAGGTAATTATGAAACCTTGACCAATGTATCTTGCGGCACGTATTGTTTGTTGACCATAACTAATGAACCCAGTTATCATAGGGAACATATTCTAAATATCTATGAAAAAGGTATGTTTCTTTCTCTTGTTTGAGAGAACTTTTGTGTTGAAGATATTCTTACTGTTATTGTATTATCTTATTTATAGTGAAACTAGTTGGGAAGAAGTTGTTAATAAGAGATTGCCCAGAGAAATAGGTAAAAGAAATTTCCATCCAAGATTTAATAACTGATCCATTCTCATCCGGGGTAAAGTCCATCTTATTGTGATAGAAATGAAGAGAAATAAAAAAGCTTTAGTTAATGTAATAAGGATACTCATTATGATTTCAAAAATTCCCACAATTTTATTCATTTGGAAAAATCCAAAAAAGGATATATAGGGAATAGAAAAATTCCACCCGCCTAAGTAGAGAACAGTTACAAATAAAGAGGAAACTAATAAATTTAGGTAAGAAGCAAGATAAAATAAACCATATTTAATACCGGAATATTCGGTTTGATAACCCGCTACTAATTCTTCCTCTGCTTCTGGTAAATCAAAGGGTAATCTTTCGCATTCTGCCAAAGAAGAAATTAGAAAAACTAGAAAACCTATAGGCTGACGCCAAACATTCCATCCAAAAAAACCATATTTTGACTGTGCTTCAACTATATCAACCGTACTTGAACTGTTAGATAATCATAGTCGATGAAAACATCACAGTTCCCACCGCTATTCCAAAACCGTACATGAAACCTTAGCTTCATACGGCTTCTCTATGATCAGAAAAAAGGATTATTTCTTTTCGATCTTATCCCCCCGGCGTAGATAGAATTAGGTAAGATAAAATTGATTGGAAAGTCCTAAATTAGACCAAAGCAATTCCGTCTGCTAAAAAAAAAAAAAAAGCGCTTCCGAATTGATCTTATCCTTTATATAATAAAATGACAGTTTTTTCTTGTTCAGTAATAACTTAATATTGGAATAAAACACTCGTTATAGCAATTAATAAATGAAAAGAATTGGATATTAGTTCATGACGAATTCAATTCTGTATGAATATAGATAAAAGAAAGAATAAATAAAGATCTTTTTTTGTATTGCATTCCATATCTTTTGTCCTATTCTTCTTTCCCGGGGAAGGGGATACTTAAAAAGAAAAAAGAAATAAAGGGTTAATTCGTTCTTGATAGCTATTTCCTTAACAAGTGAATGGGAATATACTCTGGATCGGAATCCGAAGAAAGTACTACTTGATCATTTCCACCAATTTCAAGTCCTTATTATGATTCCTTTTATGAGGAAAAATGTCTAATGATTTAGATTCTCTCATTACTAATCCTTCATGTACTTTAGTGTTCCTAATCCCTCACTAACTTTTTATGGATTCTTTTATATGGTTATAAGTTCTAGTAATAACTAAAAATATTCTAGTAATGAAATTCCATATCGCGAATCCTTTATTCTTGCCCGCTTCAAGATATGATGACTAATCAAACAATCTCAATCTTGGGGTAAAGAGTTTACACTGCTTATGTTTACTTCAACTTTTTCTTGTACGTAGGAAATGAGATTTTTTATTTTTACTACAAATTAATAAGCTGTTTTGTTTCACTCATATAGCTATCTAGTTTAACTTACCGACCTGAATACAGAATAAGAAAAGGAAGATAAGTATTCAATGGATTTTAGAGGAAAAGCTCCTTTTTTAACGAATCACACGTAGAGATATTGCTAGCACACAAAAAGTTAATGGTATTTCATAACTAATAGATTGAGCAGCTGCTCGTAGACCACCTGAAAAAGAATATTTATTATTTGAGCTATATCCTGCCATAAGAAGACCAATAGGAGCAATACTTGAAATGGCAATCCATAAAAAAACACCAATACTAAGATCAGCTAAAACTAAATGATATCCAAAAGGGATAACTAAAAAACTTAATAAAACGGATATGACTGCTATAGAGGGTCCAATGCTAAATAAAGGAATCTCTCCTCGGGATGGGAGGATATCCTCTTTAAAAATCAGCTTAGTTCCATCTGCTATAGCTTGAAGCAGTCCTAGGGGGCCGGCATATTCAGGACCAATACGTTGTTGTATCGATGCGGATATTTCTCTTTCTAACCACACAATTACAAGTACTTCTATTGTGATTCCCAGTAGGAGAGTCAAAATAGGTAGAATCCATATCAGTCCATAGACTTCTTTTAATAATTCCAATTTCGAAAAAGAATTGATAGTTTCTACCTCTACGCTATCTATTATCATTTCAACGATCAACTTCCCCCATAATGATATCTATACTACCTAATATCGTCATGATATCAGCCAATTTCATTTTTTTAACTAGCTGAGGAAGAATTTGTAAATTAATAAAACCGGGTGGACGAATTTTCCATCTCCAGGGGAAAAGACTATCATCTCCTACTAGATAAATTCCTAATTCGCCTTTTGGCGCTTCTACTCTTACATAAAGCTCTTGCTTTGATAATTCAAAATTTGGGGAAGGTTTTTTACCAAGAAATCTATATTCAAAATCATTCCATTCCGAATTCTTTGCTTTCTTAAAGCGTCGGGCTTCTAAATTCTCATAAGGGCCTCCAGGAATTTTCTCTACAGCCTGTTGAATAATTTTGATGGATTCCTTCATTTCACCAATTCGTACTAAATAGCGAGCTAACGAATCTCCTTCTTTTTGCCATTGGACTTTCCAATCGAATTGATTGTAAGACTCATAAGGATCAATTTTACGAAGATCCCATTGTATTCCAGAAGCTCGTAACATCGGTCCCGATAAGCCCCAATTTACAGCTTCTTCTCCGCTAATAAAACCTACTCCTTCAACTCGTTCTAAAAAAATAGGATTCTGTGTAATAAGTTGTTCATATTCAACAACTCCTCGTAAAAAATAATCACAGAAATCTAAACATTTATCCATCCATCCATAAGGTAAATCAGCAGCTACTCCTCCAATGCGAAAGTAATTATGCATCATTCGCATACCTGTAGCAGCTTCAAATAGATCATATATCAATTCTCTCTCTCTAAAAATGTAGAAAAAAGGAGTCTGTGCGCCGAGATCCGCCATAAAAGGCCCAAGCCATAACAAGTGAGAAGCTATACGGCTCAATTCTAACATAATTACCCGAATATAGCTGGCTCTTTGAGGTATTTGAATATTCTCCAAGAATTCTGGTGCATTTACCGTTATTGCTTCTGTAAACATAGTAGCTAAATAATCCCACCGTGTTACATAAGGCAAGTATTGTATAATAGTTCTGTTTTCTGCGATTTTTTCCATTCCTCTGTGTAAATAGCCTAATATGGGTTCACAATCAACAACATCTTCACCATCGAGAGTAACGATCAGTCGAAGAACACCATGCATTGATGGGTGTTGAGGTCCCATATTGACTATCATTAGATCTTTTCTTGTAGACGGTAGGCTCATATTCTTTTTTCTTCCTTAATTCATTATTCCATGAATTCCTCAAAACGAGGCTCATCAAAATGCAAAATCTAAGACTACTATAAGACTACTAATAAAATAAGAAAAAAATTCGAACGATTAAATTACTTCTCCCGAATATCCAACTGACTTATTAATTTCTTATAACGTACTCTATTTTTCTTTGCCAAATAAGCCAACAAACGTTGACGTTTTCCCAAAAGTCTTCGTAGACCTCTTTCCGATGAAAAATCTTTTTTGTGTAATTCCAAATGTGAAGCA